GTACCTTTAGTGGTTCCTATACCTGTCATGTTCCTTGGATTATTTACAAGCGGGATTCAAGCTCTCATTTTTGCAACGTTAGCTGCGGCTTATATAGGCGAATCCATGGAGGGTCATCATTGACTATCTTTTGAAATAGTCTTTTTTTAGGTTAGCCCAAGACAATCTATATATAATCCACTTAAAGTACTAGCAAAAACAATTGTGATATTAAGGAATTGTAATAAAAAAGGAAAGCAATTTCAAAGCTGTTTTTCCTAAAATTTGTCTTAAATCCCTTGGTCTCAATTTAGGACGTGTGATTAAAAAAAATTTTTTAGGGTGTTTTTTAGAACGATTCTCACTTTTAGTCAATTTCATTCAATTCAACGATTGACCAAAATCCAATTTTAATAAATAAAAAATTGCATGAATTTAGCTCAATCAAATACTGATATCTATTTTTACGCAATGAAACAATTCGTACATTTAGACTCCATCTATGTTATGTGGAGTAATAATAAATTAAGAGGAACAGAAGAATTTACAAAAGAACGCGATTCATAAAAAAAGGGGGTTGGTTAGGGTAGCCTTAGGTATATGTAATCGAATTCTATAATCCAATTCTTTTGGATGTTTCAAAGAAAAATTATAGAATAGTTGGTTTACGTTATGTAAGAAACACATGTATATGTGATATTTGATATTGACTAGGTATATATGATGAGCTAAAGACCTATTTAATCTGTTCGACTGCTGGTGTGAATTTATATTTACATAGGGATTTTCAATTAAAAGTTCTTCCTTTTCATCTTTGACTGTTAATTGCATGAATAAAACGATGAAAAAAAAAGAACGAAGGATTCAAAGAATGGTTCACAAAAACGAAATGGAAGAAAAAAGTCGTATATATATATATTATGGATTTCAAAAGATCCCGTGGATAGGAACTAATATCAAACTAATTCTGATGGTTCAATAATATTCTTATTTCAATTCAAGTTATTGGTTATTTTGTCTGGATGAATCTTAGCAATGACTTAATTAGTCATTGGATGATTGTATCATTTACTATTTCTTTATTTTTGTGCGAGGAACTTATCATGAATCCACTGATTTCTGCTGCTTCCGTTATTGCGGCTGGGTTGGCTGTTGGGCTTGCTTCTATTGGACCTGGAGTTGGTCAAGGTACAGCTGCGGGTCAAGCTGTCGAAGGTATCGCGAGACAACCTGAGGCAGAAGGAAAAATACGAGGTACTTTATTGCTTAGTCTGGCTTTTATGGAGGCTTTAACAATTTATGGCCTGGTTGTAGCATTAGCGCTGTTATTTGCTAATCCTTTTGTTTAATCCTATAAATCTGAAAATTACGGATTTTTTGCGTAGTTTATGAGCTGGGGCTCGTTCCTTGCTTTTTTGAATTCTATCAAGATATCACTCCTACAATTATTCATTGGGACAATAATCCTTGGGAAGGACTAATTTGAGGATGGGAAATCAGCACATCGACTCGTTTTCTTCCTTCCCCTTATTATTTTAGTTCAATGGAAACTTTTTTTTTTAAGGAGTGTTGCAAAAAAAAGGAGGTTTTTTGAAATTGACAGCAAACTTGGTCTCAAATTCTAGTTTAATTCTAATACGTCTCATTATTGTTGAAAATTTCCAATTTTTCATTTTTAAAAATACATTTGTAAATAGAATAGATTTTTTATTCTGTTTACAAATATCCAAATTATTAAATTCAATTTTCTTTTTAATAATTAATAAAAAGAAATAAAAAAAAATAGGATAAATAATAAATAAATAGAAGAACAAGACAGAATTCTTTTTTTTAGTTTAGCTATAAGAGGAGATTATATGAAAAATCTAACCGATTCTTTCGTTTACTTGGGTCACTGGCCATCCGCCGGGAGTTTCGGGTTTAATACCGATATTTTAGCAACAAATCCAATAAATCTAAGTGTAGTCTTTGGTGTATTGATCTTTTTTGGAAAGGGAGTGTGTGTGAGTTGTTCAGTTCAAGAATAGGCTGGATTCACCCAGTAGCACTATCACTAGGAAAGAGTGCATGATCCCACGAATTACTTCTGAATAAAATAAATTAAATAAAAAAAATCATATTTTAGAACCATAGCATTTCGTGATTCTTTGGTAAATCGACTTTACTTTGATTCTCTATCAACCAAAAATCTGGGACCATTAACATGGTTAAAGCTAAACCGTTTGAAGTTCAGATGTAGCATGGTACTCTTTCTACTACTGTAGTGTAATTAAAAAATTAATACAAAAAAAAGGTTTTCAAAATGAATAGTTAGACTTTTTTTCGATATAAAACACTCATGTCGATAAAAAAATTTGAGTTCTTTTTTTTTATAATTATAATGCAGAATTGATAACCTACGTATAAAGTAATAAGAATTCTTTGGATTTGAAGAAAAAACGAAACAACTTTGCTGACTATTATATATTTTTCATTGGTCAGAAGAATCCTCCTAAGATTTTGGTCTTGGATTGGTGATCTT